CCCGTCTCATGAAAAACCCTTTTCGCTCCGCTTAGCCCTATCCCCCTCTAGGGGTATTTTAGTGATAGGTTCTATAGGAACTGGACGCTCCTATTTGGTCAAATACCTAGCGACAAACTCCTATGTTCCTTTGGTATTTCTGAACAAGTTCCTGGATAACAAGCCTAAAGGTTTTCTTATTCATGATATCGATATTGATGATAGTGACAATATTGATGATAGTGACGAGATTGATGCTAGTGACGATATCGATCTTGACCTCGATACGGAGCTGGAGCTGCTAACTCTGATGAATGCGCTAACTATGGATATGATGCCGGAAATAGACCGATTTTCTATCACCCTTCAATTCGAATTAGCAAAAGCAATGTCTCCTTGCATAATATGGATTCCAAACATTCATGATCTGGATGTGAATGAGTCGAATTACTTATCCCTCGGTCTATTAGTGAACTATCTATCCAGGGATTGTGAAAGATGTTCCACTAGAAATATTCTTGTTATTGCTTCGACTCATATTCCCCAAAAAGTGGATCCCGCTCTAATAGTTCCGAATAAATTAAATACATGCATTAAGATACGAAGGCTTCTTATTCCACAACAACGAAAGCACTTTTTCAATCTTTCATATACTAAGGGATTTCACTTGGAAAAGAAAATGTTCCATACTAATGAATTCGGGTCCATAACCATGGGTTCCAATGCACGAGATCTTGTAGCACTTACCAATGAGGCCCTAGCGATTAGTATTACACAGAAGAAATCAATTATAGACACTAATACAATTAGATCCGCTCTTCATAGACAAACTTGGGATTTGCGATCCCGGGTAAGATCGGTTCAGGATCATGAGATCCTTTTCTATCAGATAGGAAGGGCTGTTGCACAAAATGTACTTCTAAGTAATTGCCCCATAGATCCTATATCTATCTATATGAAGAAGAAATCATGTAACGAAAGGGATTCTTATTTGTACAAATGGTACTTCGAACTTGGAACGAGCATGAAGAAATTAACGATACTTCTTTATCTTTTGAGTTGTTCTGCCGGATCGGTCGCCCAAGACCTTTGGTCTCTACCCGGGCCTGATGAAAAAAATGGGATCACTTCTTATGGACTCGTTGAGAATGCTTCTGATCTAGTTCATGGCCTATTAGAAGTAGAAGGTGCTCTGGGGGGATCCTCACGGACAGAAAAAGATTGCAGTCAGTTTGATAATGATCGAGTGACATTGCTTCTTCGGCCCGAACCAAGGAATCCTTTAGATATGATGCAAAATGGATCTTGTTCTATCGTTGATCAGAGATTTCTCTATCAAAAAGACGAATCGGAGTTTGAAGAAGGGGAAGTAGAAGGAGCCCTCGACCCGCAACAGATAGAAGAGGATTTATTCAATCACATAGTTTGGGCTCCTAGAATATGGCGCCCTTGGGGCTTTCTATTTTATTGTATCGAAAGGCCCAATGAATTGGGATTTCCCTATTGGGCCAGGTCATTTCGGGGCAAGCGGATCATTTATGATGAAGAGAATGAGCTTCAAGAGAATGATTCGGAGTTCTTGCAGAGTGGAACCATGCAGTACCAGACACGAGATAGATCTTCCAAAGAACAAGGCTTTTTTCGAATAAGCCAATTCATTTGGGACCCTGCAGATCCACTCTTTTTCCTATTCAAAGATCAGCCCCCTGTCTCTGTGTTTTCACATCGAGAATTCTTTGCAGATGAAGAGATGTCAAAAGGGCTTCTTACTTCCCAAACAGATCCTCCTACATCTATATATAAACGCTGGTTTATCAAGAATACGCAAGAAAAGCACTTCGAATTGTTGATTCATCACCAGAGATGGATTAGAACCAATAGTTCATTATCTAATGGATCTTTCCGTTCTAATACTCTATCCGAGAGTTATCAGTATTTATCAAATCTGTTCCTATCTAACGGAAGGCTATTGGATCAAATGACAAAGACATTGTTGAGAAAAAGATGGGTTTTCCCGGATGAAATGAAAATTGGATTCATGTAACAGGAGAAAGGTTTCCCATTCCTTAGCCGGAAGGATATATGGCCATGAAATAAATAGGGAGTGGAACAGAATTGACTGGGTGGTAGAGTCGTGGAAAGGCTTGTTTCTTCCAAATTTTGGACCTTAGCTCCATGGAACAATATGCTACTGCTGAAACATGGAAGAATTGAAATCTTGGATCAAAACACTATGTATGGATGGTATGAACTGCCTAAACAAGAATTCTTGAACAGCGAACAACCAGAGCCTATTACTCACTACATCAAAAAATTTCATTAATGAAAGATGTAAATCCATTGGAAAATCAAAACAAAAATACGCATGTCTGATGAAATAGTTGTTGCTATCTGCTCCAATAACAAATCGTTGGTTTAACGGAATAACTAAATAAAATAGATCGACCTGAGACGAAGATAAAGGTCGATGGATCTTCTCAATTGGAAGATCCCCGAGATGGATAATACACATTCCAGTTGA